GTTTTGGTCCTGTAGAATGAATGTGAAAAGCAGAATCCTCAGAATCGTATGATTCAGATACCTGACGAAATGAACAGATAAAAGATCGGGATAGCCGGGATTTCATTTCCCTTTTTTCTTTGCTTTGCTTCTAAGCAGTCGGCCCAGTCTCGTAGCGACCTTGCCTCCGAGGTCCCATCAGAGTTCTTTCCCAACTTATACACCTGTGATCATTCCCGGCTATCCATCCTTCACCAATTCGCCCTCACATCCGTTGTTTCGAAATCAATCTCCCCAACAAAATCCTTTCTCTTTACCTTTCTCTGGACCCACTGTAGTGATACTAGGGGCACCACCGTCTTCGGTTGTAGAGATTCAACTCTCGTGCCCAGCTCTCGTGAATCCCTCCCTACCTCAAATAACCAGTCAATGCGTAGAAATTGGACACATGCAGCCAAATGCGCGATGTCTTAACTTAAGAAAGATCAGGCCCGGCCTCCCGGAAGCAAAGTCTGAAAAGGCGGATCAAAAAGTCTTTCGTGTATGATGTGGCTACCGAGCTCAAAAACATCCCAGCACAAATTTCCTTTTGTTTTGGGAACTACTTTCTACATCGGAAGCACATCGGGAATCGTTTATAAGAGTGCTCCTCGAAACGCACACGTGCCTGAAAAAACTTCCCCCGAGACAGTGAGTCAAATTCCACCTCAAAGGTGACCTCAGTCCTGCGACCAGGGAGAGCTTCCCATAAGGGTATCCAGGAAGAGATCGGCTTTTTCCGCTTCACTTACAAGAGCCCTTTAACGAATTTACCCAACGAGGGAGACCACGAATGCTTGCTGGTCAAACATTAGCGGTTAATGGACAACATGTTCGCTATGACATATTAGTTCACCTCAAAAAGATTCCTGCACTCCTCAGCGTATACGATGCATTGAAGATGTCTGAAGAACTAAGGGTGCCCCTAGTCTAGTATACGCATTAACGAACCCAGAGGAGTTTTCTAATAAAGTTAACAAAGTTGAGATGAGAAGTAGTGAACCAACTTATGCCGAGTGTTTGGCTTTGATCACGTTTACGGACGATTACTTGCAACCAGGACTCATTAAGCATAACAGGCCTTTGTTCATTTCAGGATACCTTAATGGATTGGAGATAACAAGAATCATGAGAGATGGGGGATTGGCTGTTAATCTCTACCTTTGAGGATGCTAAAAGGTCTCGGGATTGCTATTCATCGATTGGCCCCAAGCCATCTACTTATCCAAGGATTTCACCAAAGTAGGCAGAGGTCTCCGGGCATTGTACGACTTGAATTAAAGATCGAGGAATGGGAGGATACCATACCCCTTTATGTCATTGACGCGGAAACATCAAACAATGTTCTAAATGTTCTACTTGGGCGGCGTTGGATGCATGATAATTGTGTCGTCCCTTCACCAATGTTTCAAGTAAACCAAAGGTGGTGAGCAGAAGAGGGCTAACTAGAATATCTAATGGAAATGTCTTATATCGGGGGTGACCTAGACGTGATGGGAAATTCCTTAGATAGGACAGAAGAAAGAGGGCTTGATTGACCAGGAAGACAAGCAATAGGAAAGAAATCCCAATAAGATAAGGAAAGCCATTAAGCAAGCCAGCAGGCAAGCAAGAGATCTAGGCAATGTAGGTGAGTGAGTTGAGGAAGGTAAGACGCTTGAGTAGGCAGTTGAGTTTTTAAAGGGGATCGGATAGATGAATTGGAGAATAGCTTCATTGTAGGGCTAGGCCTACCGATTGGTGAGTCAGACTGGTCTAGGAGATCCGGTGTTTCAAGGGGCGCTGTGGCCCCATCTCATTAGGTATGCCTTTGACTCAAATAATGATGAGTTTACTCGTCTTGGTATACCCTATTCGGTGTACCATTACAAGAAGAGGCTACTTAGTGAGATCGGGATCACAGGCACGGCTCCTCCCGGCCGCCTAGGTCAGTCCGTTGAAGGGGGAGGAAAGAAAGAGGCGTATCTTCGCTATTGGCAACTGGGTCAACCAAAGGCTGTTGAAACCCTTCCACGATTGGTTAATGGACGTTTTACGCTCATTACCGACCGATGGAACGTTTAATCAAACAAAACCTTTGGAGGGGCGAAATGCATATCTTCTCCTTTGATTTAAAGTCAGCAACGGACAGATGGCCGTTGCGAGCTTTGGTACCACTGGTAGAAGTTATGTTTGGGAAGCTGTTTGCGTGGGTCGCAGTTCTTTGATCGAGTTGAGGTTTTTATTCCTCCAAATCAGTCCTTTGCTGGGGGCAGAGTGCTTCCATTCTTTTTTAGTCGAGTCAGGAGATCAGCCTTTCAGTCGAACAGCTTCCGTCCAATCAGGAAGTCAACAGAGAAAAAAGTTTCAGTTGGAGTTGGATTCCATGTCGCTTCGGGTTAGTTGCCTGCCAAAAAGTCTGACTTAAGCCCTTATAGTGCTTTCGCCTCTCCAGTTGCAGTCCTTCGCCCTGACTCTGAAGAGCCTGTTGTAGTAGCTTTCGATGTCGGTTTTAGATCCCTTTATTTTTTGTCTGCGTATAGTACCTCTTTCGTTCCATATCGATCCCTGTCAGCCAGAAAGTCTCTTATCTTATAGCATCTTATAGCCATCCAGTTGGGTCAAGGGCAAAGGAAATCTCTGAGTTTGTAGACAGTTTACTTTATACATCTTTTCCAATTTTAGTTTTAAGGGCATCTCTTTCTCTTCCAGTTGTTTACTTTGCTTTCAGTTCAGTAGGTGAGTTTCCAACTATATAGGGTGCCATTCCTTCTACAATTGCCATTGATCCAGTTTCAATTGTATTTATTTTATAGTCCTACTTGCGGACAGTGTCAAGTTCCTTTTCAGGAAATGGGATAAAGCTTACCTCTAGTCTCTTTTATTATGTCTTCTTCTTACCTGGGGTTTGAGTTTCAATGGAAGTACTTGGTAGGAAATGACTTGACTGACAAGTTAGGTGCGGGATTTCCCCGGTTTCGTAGAGGGGAAGAATTGTTGATAGGGTCCTTCCCTGTGCCAGTTGCAGGTATTCTAGGTGCAATGCTATTTTGTTTCTCTCCAGCCGTTTAGAGTTCTCTTGCAACGAGTTCGCGTGCTTCTCCTGAGGTGTGAGTTGCAGTACCAGGCCTAAAGGGCTACCAGTTCTACTATTTCGTATTGAATAGTTCTCCCAGGAGGGCTCACTAGGATTTCTATCTTTGCTGTCGATCCTGGTACTGTTGGAGTGTCAGTTGCCAGCTATTCAGTTCCAGTTGAAGTTCCCCTCCAGGAAGCAGGGTAAAGGGCTAGGGCAGACACAAGTGAAGAGCGAGGGGAAAGGATAAAGGGTGCGTAGTTCTTACCCGCTTTATCTAGTAGGTATAGTAGGGTTAACTATAGATCTTTTCCTGGGACTTCTGTTTACACCTCTTCTATTTTAAATTCAATTTGTAAGCTAAGCTTATTCGAGTTCTAAGCATAACATATCTCTTACTTGAAAATATGTAGTGAAAATGTCCTAACCGTGGCTATCCTGCTTAATCTTGAGGTTGTGTTAGTGAGCTGGTTTATGCATAACGAAAACCTAACCTTTACCTAAGAATGGAGTTGCTTAAGATTTACCTAATAGTAAGAGGGGCTGTTCTCGCGATTGATTGAAGTATGCTTGCTTCTCTGCTAAATGATAATGTGGGTGGATTCGAGGACCTCCTTTTTTACTGAAAGTCTGGTGGGAACTGCTGTGAAGAAGTCCGAGCATACCGTTAACTATGCTATAAGATAAGCCATATGCAAACCGAACTGCTCATGGGGGCACGCCAGCGCTCCGTCTTTCAATTGAGTTCAGTCTATCTGGACTCTGACGTCATCTGGCGGGTTCACAAGTATATGAACAACTATCCCCTGTTGGGTAGAAAGTTTATGAGTTTATGACTCCAACAAACAGCGCAACTTCAATCCCAAAGCTGAGCTGGAGTCCTTTTTCTCCGGGATATGCCGGATTTTCCCCCTGACGGAACGGAACTAAATCTAAGTAATACATGTTTATGTCTATAGTTGTCTCAGTGGGGTCTATCTTTAGATTTTTTGTCTGTCTGCCTGTGGCTGCAGTAGTCGGGTCTAGCTATACAGCCTCCTAACTCGAGGAAGAACATAGTGGTGAACATAGGATATCAGAGACAACAACGGCTATGGACTGAATTGACTCCCTTCACTTGTATATATTTGTGTTTTTTGAAGCACTTTTTTGTGGTAACACCCCACCCCTCTTTCTTATCTTATGGAAGGGTACTATAGAAGTACGGGTACATCAAGATGTAATACGTGAAAGTCGTCTATGTCAAGATGGCAAAATACGGCATATCAATGTTTGTATGTTGCCTTTTTTCACTTGAATTCTTCTTGTCTTGTGAAAAAGTTATGTCATATTTGTCGGAAGACCATGTTACCGACGATTGTATGTTGAGAAAACTCGACGGAACCGCGATCAAAGGACGTACCAAACGTCTGTACAAGGACCTTCTAGCAAACAGAATCACTATAAGTAGGATAGGAAACCCGCCAGAATCAGAAAGGGGGAGACCTGCGACAAACGCAACGACAACAGATTGCCCGAGATCCGCAGGGTCGTCCGATCGTTCAGTGCTTGCAATGCAAACGATGGGGACATTTTAGAAAGACTGTCCCGATAAGCCACCAGCCCTGTTGATGTGCCAGTGGTTGGGACTGGGTGATCATGATGATTCGGAGTGCCCGAAGCATAGGGTTAACCGTATTAATATTAATACGAATTAGGGATCAGATCCTGCGGCGTAGTATCGACAAGAAGACGGCTGCGCCCTCTCCTGTCGCTGAGAACAGAGAGTTCCATGCTCAAGTTCAAGTCGTTGGGCCCTTCGTGGCCCTAGCCGCCTAGGGCAATGTTGCTCAGAAGCTCATAGGTCAGGTCGAATCCCGTGCTTGGACTTGGGCACGAAACGATAGCTATTCCTTGCATCGTTAAGAGTTATGGCTCTAGGCTTTCGGGGAAGGGAATTACTTACTCTAGAAAGAGTGAACTGCCTTACCGGGTAGTGGATAAAAGCACTTTATTCTCCTTCTTTCTTACTATACTGGAATCTCGTACAATCAATAATCAGGATTGGCACCTTTCTCAAGCTAAAGCAGGTATTTACTTCTCTTTCATCATAGGACAGTAAGAGTCTTTAAACCATTAGTAAGGTGCGGAGCGGAAGCCCGGGAGAGGAATTTGATCCGCATGCATACATAACATACTTTTTTCTTCAGAAGTGAAAGTTACATAGAGTCTGGTGGTATCGTATAGAAGAAGAAGGCTGCTTTTTGGAGTGATCAACTCGAGATGTTATAGGGTGAAAATTCAATGGGTGCCGGGGGGAAAGAGGAGCCTTTCTTTAGGCCACTCCATTCCCAGCTGATAGCAAAGCCATCAATGTTGAACAAAGCCCAACCTTATGGAGCAAGGAAGAAGGAGGGAAAACGATTACTGCCAAGCGGTCACCTACTAAGACCAAACAGTCCTACGCGTACCGGACTACTTCAATGCATGAGGTAAGGGGGTCGGGAAGAGAAGCAATTGACTTACTTGGGGTTGGAGAATGAATCCGAGTTCCACATATGACTAATAAAAGTCTAAGTTCCGAGCTGGGGCATAATCACTAACGAAATGGAGAGATATGTCTTTGAAACAAGCTGCTTTGATCACCTTCTCCTTCTATCATCGGGACAGGGCAAAGGTTAATTGAAATATGCCTAAATTAGCTTGTTTTAGGCATTACTCTTCTACCACTCCCACTGTGTAAAGTGCAACCTTGTATTCGCCGTTTTCTACAACAGATTCACTTTCACTATCTGCTCTGATCTATATTGATTTCAGGGTCTTGTAATGTAATAGTAGTTTATCGCTACAACGTATTTACCGGTTAAGTAGCTTATAAACGCTGCACGCTCCCTAAAGCAAATTAAAGAACTCCTAGCACAGGAAAAAGGACCTCCTTACTAACTGGACTTCATGGCCTAACCTTTTCTTTTACTTTACACATAAAGCAACCACAGAACATCACTCCATAAGCAGTAGTAGATACTTTCGCTTCCTTAGCTGCATCCTTAGCAACAGTTACAGCTTGCCTTACTAATGAATGTGGCCCCCTTGCTACTGCTGCCATACCACATTCAGTCCAATTGGCCTAAGGCTTCTCTATAGAATAGACTCTTCCCACTGCTAACTGCTAAGCTAATTCTACTGCCGAGCTAAAGGCTCTAGAAAGAACAGCTTCTCACTCGGGTCACTAAACACAAGAAGACCGAGAGGCACGAGCTGGCTTAACCCATTCCCTTACCACCAAGCCCGGATAAGCAGCATATGAAAAGGAAAGGGCTTACGACGAATGCCCTGTTGAGGAAGAGAAGGGGGTTGTTTGCAGGTATTTCATTAGCATAGGACTAGTCGTCAGAGCTAGTAATGAAGATGGCATGAAGATCGGCATATGACTCTTACTCTTCGAGACGATAGCATCTAGAGCAATGGCTAGTGACGGAAGACGATTTGTCCCTCTCTTTGGACTAAGTGAAGACAGTCACTTTCAAGCACTCCCGCTAAAGCTAAAGCAGAAGATGCGGCTTAGCCAGCTGCACTCTTTGATCGAACCGTCTGTTGTAAGAAGAAGGCCTTCATGTACGAAGGAAAACCTATAGCCCCTTCGATTCCGAAAGGCTAAAGACCGGACTTACGACTGTTTAGAGAATTCCATGTAAATTAGGATTTGGCTACGACCTGTGAGTGGTATCTTCTAACTCTTGATTCTTCCTCCTACTATTATTATAGAAACTATGTCATGGTCTTCCCACATTGGTCTATCAATTCCGATTGAATAAGGGGCGGTAGCATAATCAGGTAATCCCCGCGCAAAGAAAGAAAAGAAAGTAAATAAGGTAATCCAGTAAGAAATAAGAAAGGCAAGGCAAAAAGGACATATTCGAGGGAGTGAGACTGAGAACCTCATGCTGGAGATCCCGTCGTGGTAAATCCGCCCTCTATGATCCCCAAATTCACGTCAACACAGGAACTTGGGTACACTTCTTTTTAACCCTGCATACGTTTACGTTTAGCTCAGCTTGGCCCTGCCTCCTACTCCCCCAGGCTTCTTGGAGCTAGGCCAAAACTCGTCCACATCTCTTATCCAAGTTAAAATCAATCTTCCTGCCCTAAGCCCCTTTTGTTGTCTCTAGCGCTTTATTGTTTGATAGAGACCGACCTGCTTTCATAAGCATAAGCACTTGTTGGAAAGTTCGGAAGAAGGCTTTGAGGGGAACTAAGTCGATGTGGCTCCGGTTCAGTATTGCGCCTCCCGCTTATAATCTCTTCCAGCTGAGCTTCTATGCGTGCTAGTGCTGCGCTTGTCTTTTCTTGTAAACTGGTTTCCCCTGCTCTTTCGGCTCCATTTTAAGCTCCATCCTCAATTCTATCCAAAGCAGCTCGATCCCCTTCCGATCAGTATCAGCAAGAAGAGATGGCAGCATTCACTAACCTTGACTTCAGACTTTTACCAATTCCTATGATGAAAGAAAACCCCCCCGGGGAATCAAACTTCTGACTCTAACCAGATCCCTCTACTTGACCATGACTCCGGGTACTGAGAACTTCTTTCTTTGAGATTGGATTTTCCCCTATCTTAATTGTACTTTGTTTCCAAGCCAGACGGTATTGAATTCATTCCTAAGCTTGAGGACTTTCATTTATTTTTTAAATAACTATTTAAGCCCCGGAACTCTAGCGAAAGACTAGGCAGGACCAACCTAGGTAGGACCAAGGATTCTTTACTAAACTTCCCAACGTATCTGATTGATTGGTAATATATTCTATCGAATACCGCAGCTTGAGTTCCCGCGGATAGATACTACTTACTATATTCATAGTAATGAAATGGGTGAGGTTTTCTAAGGAGTTCACGGTAAAGTTCCCTTTCCGTCGGCATAGCGATGCGATCCTTTGATGCCCTTTTTTCCCTGCATTAGGAAAGAAAAGCTTATTCCTTCCCGAGATAACTAGAAAAGGAGGCTGGGACGTGACTACTTCTTTATTGATTCCTCTTTCGACAAAGATGCCGCTCGAGGTACCTTTATGGAGGGGCTTTCCCTTCTAAGAGTTGGGAAAGTAGTAACAGCCAGGCCAGGAGGAAAAGGCCTTCATTTACAGGACATAAAGTGAATCAAAGGTTGATCACTGAACGTTAGAGGTTTTGCTACTAAGATAAGTAAAGTAAAAGAAGAAACTGAGTTCCAAAAGAGACTGCCAGAAGGATGGGTCAACTTGCTGCAGGAATGTTTACTAAAGGGCTTGCCTATAACTCACTTGGAATGAGAAGAAGGGTAACCCCTTAGAACGTATACAGTATATCGCGGAATCTTAGAATTTAATTGAATTTGCTGCTTTATAGGGGACCGTTTCTGCCGCGTCATTGGAAGACGAAAGGGAGTCCGCTATAGCTTCATCACCCGCTGCCACTTCAGACTCATCTTATTCTCCTAACGCTCACATAGGATCTTTTCCATAATTGGCTTGTTCTGCCAAATAGTCTTCTGTTGCTTCGTCGGAGTCGGAGGATGGGATGTTGTCGGACCGAGGTCACAAAGGAGAACCTTACATAACTCGAAAGTGAATCCCTGTCAGTCAGATAGATCTTTCTCCGTAACACCCTTTTTTTTCGTCTAGTGTCATGGTTTGATCAATCAATAGAATGAAAGGGGGAACCTCTAGTAGAATAGAAGGAATAAGATTCTGCCATCGCTTAATCAAGCGCTACTGCTTCCTTTAATTTTCATTTTTCCGGCTGAGTCATCTTTCTCCCGGCCGTCTTCTATCATCAGCCTAAGGATAAAATAGATAGTCCAGCATAAGCCCAGAGATCGGGGATAATATAACAGCTTTAATGCCTATAAAACTAGAAAGGTCGGCAGTAACGGCACTTTGACCGTCCTTCATTGAAATTGAAAGGAAGGGCTCACACACTTATAGAATAGTATTGGTCGACCCCAGAAAATCCTTTTCTTTTGATCTTCGAACCCCAGTTTCGCTCGCCTAAGCCTAAGGGGCATCAAAGATACGATTCGTTCACAGCCGATTCGAAGTCTATCCATATCCATCTACACTAAATGAAGAAAAGTCTATTTTTCCCGGTTCTATTCTATTAATAAGTAGATTCCCAGGTTATTTCACTTCACTCGCTGTAAGGACGAGTGAAGATAAGGTTATCTTTCCGTTCGTGCCCCCTTAGTCCTATGGGTCACTTCACTCAATCTATCGAGTCTAGGTTCCCTGCGGGGGTTCCCCTTCGGGGCAGTTACACCTCTCTCATACCTTAACTCTGACTGTAAACTACTTTTGAGAGAAAGACAGGAAGGGAATAGTGTGTGATGACCAGTGAACCTTCACGTTTCAACGAGATACATATCACGAAAGGCATACAGTCTTCCAGGATGAATATCACTGGCGTGGAGACAAGACTTTTTACTGCATACCTGACCATAGCTGCCTTTGGGAGGAGCGTGCCAACATGCATGGAAACTGTAGGAGCGGTAACGTCCACGTACGGCTCCGTGAGAAGAGAAGGGCGGTGGAATAAAAACCTTGTTGTACGGCTGGGCTTGGAATGGAAAGCACTAAAAGGATAGGGATGAACTGAAAAGTCAAAGTTGCACTTCTAAAATTGCTTCATGGGAATGAAAATGAATATATATGGACTTCGTAGAAGGTAAGGGCTTTCTGGTTGAAGCCAAATGGACTGCTTTTTCTTCACCTGAATGATGGATCTTTACCCATAACTGTCGCGCTAAAGCCAAAGTACGTAAAGTCTCCGTTTGCTTGATTAACATGAAAAGGACTTCTCCCTTAACCTTAGCACTCGGTCTACTTAAGGCGATTCAAAAGAGTATATCAATTCAGAAAGTTCGAACTCTTCTGCTCCCTGAGTCAGAAAGAAGTATACTTGGGATAGGAGTGCACTTACGGAGGTTACGCAGCCCAGATAAGACGAGGGATAATTCAATGTCAGTTAAGTCATAAAGAAATTTTATATCTTCCCAGTGTGCCTACATTTTCTAATTCTAATTAGGTTTCGGCGACTCAAAAGTATGCTTTCCAAGGTTCTCCCAACTCCCCTAGTTAGGGCTAATCCATTATTGACTCTATCTCTATCTACTCGCAAAAGTATGTAGCTCGCTCCTTCCTTCTTTTATTACACTCGTTCCACCTCATTAGAATAGGAGGAGGTTTTGGCCTCTGTTCTTGAATCGGTTCTATCTTCATCCCTACCTGAGTCAAACAGGCTATCAAGACGACTGACGAGTCAAAATGACTAATCTACAGCTTTCAGTTTCCTTACATTATCTAGATTGTTGAGTAAAAAGTCGAGTCGAATTACAGAATACAAAAAAGAAAAACTCCTTCAATAATCTAAGGGCAAAGAAGGAAAAATCATACCTTTCCAGAAAAAGAATCTTGCCGCTTTTACGACTTAGTTATGAATGAATAAAAGCAAGGGGATTCGTTAAGCTAGTAGCTCTCAAGTAAGGGCATCCCTTTGATTCCTAGCTGACTAAGAAGAGTTATAAGCCCCTTGGTACTATAAAATTTTTGTCTCTTTCCCATTCCTACGAATGTAGTCTTTCATCGCTTAGATGTGTTCGCCCTGTCCAGATGCAGAAAACGTTCTTATGTCATATTGTCTGATTACATAGCATACATCGCTCGGAGTCAGGACAAAGCAGGAGATCAGAAAGAAGATAGAAAGAACATGCTGTCTAGAGCAGCAGCTAAGAGCAAAAGTCATAGGTAGAGCGGCACTGAACTCGGTCCCTGGGCCTATCCTAAAAGTACAGATGAAGATGGATAGCATAGGCAAGAGATCCCTAGTCTGAGAGCTAGGCGCTGTGTCAAAGCCCTTTGCTATCAGTGGAATAGCCTTTCTCTTCTCTGCCCGAGCGGTTAGAAGGTGCTTCCATTCCTCAGTCGGAGGAGATAGGTTAGGGACCTATAGATAGATAGATGGCATCGGAATGTGTATTAGAAGGATAGAATTCCTCTATGTAATGATATGGATTAGCTTATGGAATTGGTTGAATTAGCATTACCTCGTAGTGCACTCACTCCCTTTATAGTGTGTTTCAAACTAGCTAAAGATTACAGGAGAGAAGCGCTAGAAAAAGAGACTAAAGTAAATTATCCGCATCTGATCTTTCCTGGTAACATTATTTATTCCTTTTATTTTATAATATGGAAAATCTTTTTGTAATCGTCTTACCCCTCTCCTTCTTTCTTCACTATCTTTCTATCGATAAAGAACAATCCAATTGTTGGCTAATCGCGCCTATTCTAGTGTTGTTATTCCATAGTGAACACAGTCACTCTCATTCAAGCACTCCCGCTAAAGCAAAGGTTGCAAGAACCCTTCTTCTTTCTTTTTTCAACTTACTGTGAAACTTGATATTGTAGCAGCGCCGTACGTGACATTCATTCTGATCCTTCTTTCTTTGTATGAGTAGAATGCTTTCTTACTTATAAAATTGGGTTTCTAAAAGAACTTTATCTTACTAGTGAAAGATAGCTGCATCGAGAAAATCTTGTTTGAATCGTTATCTCCTCGACCGAAAGCAGCTCTTCCACTCATAAGCAATCAAACCTCTTCCCTGCAAGGAGAAAGATGCATCATCCTCACTAGAACCTAGATTCTACCTGAGAACTAGGGCTATGTCTTCAATGTCGGCCTTACGAGAGGGTTCATTTCCACTCCCCCCGAAGTGACTTCGCTACCTTAACAGTTACTTAAGAGTTATATAACTTTCTTCCCTTTGAAGTAACAGATGCGCTCGTCTTCTTTCTAACAGCATCTTTTTCCTCGTTTGGGAAAAGTTCCCCTTATCCATGATAGAGACTAGCGGACGATTCGTTGAGAACATCTGAAGACGATCCTGCTAAGTAAGATAGAGATAGGCTTTCGTCGGTTCCAGAGGGAGGAGAACAGGAAAGAGAGAGATCGAAGTGGACAAATCCCTCCTTAAGGTCTTCGTGAGGAAGTCTTCAATTAGAAGAATGGATTACTGTCAGGCAAAGATGCACATAACGAGTTCTTTGAAGGAAAAGAAGAGGGCAAGGCAGCTAAAGTAAAGGCTGCTGACTGCTGATGCATAGAATCCCCTGCTATTGAATCTGATTGCCCATTTCAAAAACCAGAAGGAGCCGCAAGAATAGTTGAAAAAGAAAGGGCTCTTTTCTCTTTGATTGAGACCAAATCGTCTCTTCTTTCAAAAGAGTTTCCACCTACCGCTATTACTACTAAAAATAGACTAGCAGCGGCAAGAAAGCAATTCTCTTCCCTTCTTTCTTCACTCATAGTTCTTTCTAGCTTTCTTCATAAGTAAAGATCGGTGCCTTTTCTCCAGGAAGACTCCTAAATCAGTTAACTGGGTATGAGAACGCCTCCCTTAAAGTAGTAGCCCTTCCTCCAACCCTGAAAACTGTTCCTGTGAGACCAGCCGAGCCAAGGAAAGTGAGTCCAATAACAGCTTCGTCAATAGCAGGCCAGGAGTTTACAAGCTGGTTTGATAGAACCAGGACAGCAACGGCTAAATCTAGGGCACTGCATAAGGAATAAGGAGGAGATTCCCTGGTATGAACTCAATTGGGCATTTATCTTGGAGCGATGATTCTTGGCCACTTCCTATTAAGATTAAGATAAGGTTTCCCATCTCTCAAGTTCGAAGTCTTTGCTGCTGTTAGAGGATTTGTTGCTTTTAAACCGATCACTCGATACAACTGGTTGGGGATCGACATCCAGGTCTTTTGTCAATTATCTGAATTAGTCTATTAGGCGATTCCATTAGTTTTCGATAAATGGGCTATCAAATAAGCTCGAGATCGTGATTTTCAATCTCCTCACGCGCCCGCCTTAGGGTTGGGTTGATTGAAAATCGGTTTTTATTATTGAAACCAGGGTTCTTATATTATAAGAAGTGGTGGTTATAGACGTAACTCCGAACTCTATTGGGCCGGTTAACTTATTCTCCGCAACTCCCTTGTATTTTCAATCAATGTCTTGTTGTACGGGCCCAATCGATCCAAAGAACAAGGGGTAACGGGTCGCTGGGCGTTAAAGAAAAATCCTGGTCTCGTTGGCCTTATCAGATATGGTCCAATCCCGCTCTGTCTAGAGTCAGAGTAATGGTAAAGGAACCTGCCTTGAAGTTTCCCTACAGGCGACTTCCCCTTGTCCTGAAAGGTAGTGAGATGCCCCTCGCGCCACATTAGGAATGGAAGAAAAGAAGTAGTTTCCTTTCAGTGCCCTGTGCTGGTTGTTCTTGAATTGCCTAATTGAAAAGTTAACAAGGAAAGGGGCCTGGTCCGCTGTTCGAAGTCGATGGATGATCCCGCCTGCTTTATCTAATATCCGAAAGATTTATTAACATACTGGCATTTAATCAAACAGACCGGACGCCGCAGATCAAAGACCGCCATCTACCCCCAGGTATAGGTAAAAAGTAGAAAATCTACTTTTTTACAGCAAATCGGATGACTTAAACTCAATAGATCAAACAACAAGGAACTACTTCGGGCATTCACCCCGAGAGTGCGCACACTACCTCCTAAATATCTATTCCCTTGTTTGGTTGCAGGATTGCGGCACCACACCTTGCCCTTGTTGGTTCCCTAGTTCTATTTAGGTCTGGCTACTTCAAGAGTGCACATTGAAGTCAGCGTCTATTGATCTCGTGGTCCGCTAGCAATCCTATTTATAACCACTACTCTAGCCCTTCTTGCCCTCGACCGTTAGCTACTTGATGACCTTCCAAAGCTCCTACCTGTCATTCATCCCGATTCTCTGCAGCGCCTTTTGTCTGAGGATAAGAACTCCCGGAAATGGTTCAGATGGGGAATTCCACGGGCAAGCCAGCGACCTTCACCTCCCGCAGGTCGTACGGGGTGTTTCGCCGGAGTTCACGGCGGTCTATTCCCTTTCCAGATTGAGTTGATAGGGGCTTTTGGCTAACGTACGTTCAGGGGTCTGCCAGTCAACTACCTTCTCATCTAATGAGGTTAGAAGTTTTCTTGCTCGTTTAGGCTTGACTAATAACATAGAAAGGGCTTATTCAGCTTACTCTGCTACAGCGGACCGTTAGCAGGGTGCCGCGGTTTGTGGGCTTGAAGGACTTAGGGCCGTGACAAGTGGTATCAGAGCCAAGCCATGGCTAGTGGGAAGAACCCGTAGGCTAGTGCCGTCGAGCCACTGCTTACGGCCTTCTGCCCTTTATTTTATTTTTCTTTTATATTTATATATATATCCGATTTTAGATTCAATCTGGGATTGACGGCTTTGGCATGGATGGATGAATTGCTTATAGTAAGGTAGAAGCGATGCGGGATGGGATAAAGATTCTCTCTTTCTTCTAAGCTTGAAAGCCGAATATCTGTTTTCTCTCCCGCCTAAGGAAAGAGGAACGAACGAAGTAGCTCGAAAGAGGGGCATCTATCTCTATTGATCGAGCTGAAGGAGATAGGGGATCCACTTCAATTTCTCTCCTCTCCCACTGAACTCTGTTTTTTCTTTACATGGTATCAGAGCGATGAAAGAACCCGGCCAGAATTGTTTGCCGGATTATTTCCGGAAAGCTTGTGGTCTTTCTCCCTAACCCCAATTCGGGTCTTTCTCTCTCCCGTCTCGTTTTCGAAGTCTTCAATTCTGGTCGGAGAAGAGCCATGTGCTTTTACTTGACTTGATTTTGATTGTAGCTCTTTTGAAGCTTTTGAATCAGCTGTGAAGTCTCTTTGCAGTCCGTAAAGTGGAATTTTACCTATGCCCCATCAGCCTCAAATGTAAGCTCGTTCCTCACTCGTGCCATACGTGGGGTTATTCAATGAGCGAAGAACAATAAGGGGATCCTCCCAGCCGGACTCTACCTGCCGGGCCAGTGTATTCGGGAACCTCCGGGGAAATACACTTATATTATATAAGTGCGAACAGGCTCATCACTCTAATGTCTCGCACAGGTCGAAAGGGTTCTAAGCCTTTGCTTTGCCCCTTACCTCAGTAGATGGGCCCGTAAGGCGGTAACCGGCTTCGGTGAAAACTCTTCCAACAATCAATCGTGAGGGATTTGAATGAAGTGGAACCGATTTCGAATCAATCGGTCAAATCACTCGACTGCGGAAATGAATCTATTGAAAGAGGCCCATTAGCCCGAACCTTTCGTCGGCCAAAAAAAAGTCCTCTTCTTGCGGTCTCTTCTATTCAAATTCAAAAAAGTCAGTATGCGGTCCCCTCCGAAACTTCTGCTTGACTGCCTGCTGAAAGGCCTTTCTGTCTTGCAGTTGGCTACCTTCCACTTTGCCTTTTCTGCTCTTATATCTCGGATATCTCCAGCCCGGTGATGAATCTTCTTCCACTCTCAAACCTATAAGGAGTTGTAGAGCAATGTCTTTATTGGCGGTTGCGCGACCTTCGATTGAAGCGACTTCTGCGGATTGCGACTGCACCAGGTGTTGGATCAAGGCTCTCAGTCGCTCAAGACGTCGATGCGCCACCGGGTCGACCCGCAACTTACCAGCATAGGGAGTTGCGATGGATGCCAAGATGAAGACTCCTCTGCGCCAAGGATCTTAGGGGTACCACAAAAAGTTGGATCGTAAGACTTTATCTCACATCCCACTTCTTTCCTAGACCACTCCTTTTCCTACAAACCTCGTTCCCTCGGTTACCTTTGGATCCGCGTTCAGAGAAAGGTTTGGAACCCTTGACTAACCAGACGAGGACCCCTCGACTTTAAGCCGAGGGCTAACACAGACGTTGTGGGGCCATGTCTCCCGAGGGCCGTCCTTCCCCCCTTTCCCTATAAAGTTCATATGGCCTAGCGGTTTTCTAGTTATTATACTTCTTAGAATTATAGGGCGAGGAGCCGACCCATAAGAAGGCTCTGAGCCAACTATAGTACTAAGCTAAGAGTCTAACTCTAATCTAAGAAGATCAATATCCAAGAAAGATTATAATCACGATAATGGATAATGAAAAAGAAAGGCCTGAAAGCAATAGAAAGAGATATCAAGATTTCGGGATATAAAGCTGTAAGGATGGCTATCTAATCTTAAACAAGACATCTAAGTCTAAGTCTAAAAAGGGGGTCAATAAAATGAAGATAAGAATCTTAAGATCATAATTTATATTAGAAAGGGGCTAAAGAGAATCCATATCAAAAAATATATGACAATGCCACTAAGGAATACCAAAAGCACTACTGGGGTGGCGTGGGACGAGGTTACACGTGGAAGCAGCTCCACTTCCCTCCTTATACAGTAGAGAAAGGTAGGGTAGACACTACTCCTATTAAGGCCTGTATAAGCCCCAGAAAGAAAACTAAACTAAAGCGCTAACGCGCTCAAGCCTATAGCGTTAGGTTAGCGCATCCGTTTTCTTGCTGGGGCGTAGCGTTCGTTTACTTATGTTTGAAAGAAGGAAAAGATATGGGCATATTGGTTACCTCCTAGAACTTCTTATTGATGATCAGTTGATGAAGGCTGCTATCCAAAAAATGGATAGCCTCACTATAGGTGCTTCACTTTTGGCTCACTCGATCTGACTCCCACTATGGAGGAAGATTCTGTCTTACTTAATATACCATCGCTTCTTCCTGAAAAGCTTCATTGGCATGAACCAAGGGCAGGATCAGGATTCAAAAAGAAACTCGCACAGATGATGGGAATGCAAGCAAAGGCAATTGACCCATACGTGAAAGAAAAGGGTGAGGGGCACAACCCCCTATGGGTGTTTTTTGGCTATCCTTTTCTCTCGGCCTCCCGTCTGACTATGATAGATAAGGGGAAATCAAATAAAATAATGGAACAGAGGTTGTACCTCTCTTCAACCACTCCTGTCCTGGGGCAAGCTTAGCCAGCCATCCCATCCTTGTGGCAGGCAGGAGCCCTACAGGTCACTTGAAAGCTGACTACTGGCAGTGAAATTTCATATAATGAAAGCTTTCCATCCATTGAATAAAATAACGATTGGGGACTTCTTAAGTTAAGCGCCTTCGCTTAACTTAAGCCCCCCCCGGAACCTTTTTTACCATTTCCTCTCAGACCATGACCGGAGTTCTGATTGCTATTTGCTTCGGCTGGATGTGTTCATCGCCACTGGCATCATGTGGTTTACGTCACTCGATCCTTATCTTTCTTTGACTTGTTGAACTGGATTTCTTAAAAAGCGCATAAGATGAGTTGACTAGCCTGAAGCCAAGGAAATGTAAATTGGTTACGAAAGCGTTCCCCCGCAAGAAAGAAGCAGCTCTTACCCTATCGTCGCTGGAAACTCTCTCTGGTCAATCAAGCTTTCGACAAGCGACTCTTGGTTGCGGTTATCGCTCCTTCACCTCGTAAACTCGGTAGCTCGGTAAACTTCGCTACTCGCTTTTATTCAATTAAAAATAAAAAAAACTTATTCATTGAAGAAGATTTCTCTGACATAGGCGGGGCCCCCTTCTTTGAGCCCTTGCCTCACTAGGCCCAAAAAGTGGAGTTCCAGTCTGTCTCTTTCTCTTTCCCACACGTGCAACTCTAGCCGGTCCAGCCGGCCGCGATGCTGGTCCAAGAAGTCGTCAAAGGCTTCTTGCGGGTTGTATGGGGCCTGGTCGGCCAAGGTTGGATGATGAGACAGCACGTGGTTAAAAAGACGGAGACACTCATGTTTCCGCTCCCGGATCTGGAGGTCTCTGTTCTCAAACTCCAGTAACCGGTTATACTCCCTCTGAGAGGAAGCATGATCCAGCTCTTGTTTTATGTGAGCCCAGTACTCCCCCTTGGCCTTATCTAGCAAATAAGGGCTATTGTCCTGCTCGAGTCGTACAATGCGATTTCGCATTGACGATTCCAAGCTCGCATTTTGGACCACAGATCCCTTGTGGGACGGTGCCGCTTCATCGCGTCCTTGATGGGACGGTGCCGCTTCATCGCCCCTTTCTTCTTTCAGTTAGACCAGGAAACCTAAAAGGGTGTCCTTTCTCTTTTGTCTACGAATCGCTCGTCTATTACTTATTAGTTATTTCTCCTAGATTGACCGGAAGAAGTCTCCACTCTACTAAAGCTAAGGTAGGGGGCGAATAAGAAGCAAAGAAGGCTTTATTTGCTTATTATAGATATAAGCCGCTTTCTGTTTCCACTTATCCTAGTTTTGACTTGCTCATTGGCTACCGTTGACCTGTAGTCTAAGAACAAGTCTTAACTTCAATACAGAATCGACTACCGGATTCTCATTCGTTAGAGCTTGCTTCTTCACTAACACGCAATTCTATTTATCGTTATTAGTCAATTCCTTCAAGTCTATCCGCCATGACCGGGGAATGGAAAATTAGCTTATTTGGAGACAAAAGAAGCGTATTCCAAAAACTGGGTAAATAAAGGGCTACAGATGACGAAATAAAATAAATATAAAAAAGTCTCCGTGATTGCAAACAATCTTAATTCAAGGCGGAGAGTAGCAGGATTGAACCTGAACTCTGTCTCTCTTACATCCGTCTCATTCGAGCATAATGGGTGATCTATGGGCTGCCTCGACCTACTGAAGATGGAACTCGAACTCTTTCCACGAGTGAATGCCGGCATGCCACTACAACTTCAAGAAAGAAGGCACCCGTCGTCTTAGGGATTGATAATCGCTAGCTATGTAGGCTTTGAACCCAGGTAGAAAGCTATACCCGGCAATGCCTCAAATAGGTACTATATCCTCCCCGCCATAATAAAAGTATTCGGTCGCCTCTTCTTCCCCTTTGAAATGTTCTTTCGCTTTAGAATAGAATCCATTGGTTTCCAGCCGAAGGATAAGGATAGGACCTGTCCTAACAGGACAAGCGGAACTAAAAGATTCGATTTTCCCGTTTACCGATTGATTTGATCAATCATCATTGCTTTCTCAAGAACCTATCGAATCAGCCAGATTTCTTTTATAAGATTTGGTTTTTTAATTCCCACTTGAAACTACCGAAAGGAAGGTCTTTTGCAAGAAAGTCTTTTCTTAGAGTTGGTTGTCCAACAAGATTGTGAGAACCAGACACCTTTGATTAGCGAACCTGTAAGAGAAAGTAGGGATGAGGGAAGGGTTAACTTTTCTGCTACAGGAAGAAGGCATCTTTACTCACTATATATCCATCTGTAAGCAAAGCAAGAAGTTACTACTAGAGGATAAAGGGGGCAGAAGGATACGATTTGACTTCCCTATCGAGTAAGAAAGAAAGATGATGCAGGGAAGAAGACCATATACGATAAGATAAGATAAGACCAAGACGAGATATCCACTGCAAAAAGAAGAAAGCAGGAGTTTGATTGCTGGGAAAGGGGCTGCTATCTTATTCTCTGATCCCGAGCGATGATGCGGGGATCTACTAACCAATGCAACCGGTAGGGCTTTTGTAGAACGAGAGGTTACCCTCTTCCTTCAGTCTTTCGTTTGTCTTCCAGGTCTCTTTGTGCTTAAAGTTTTGATTGGTAGGGTCCGCCATGGGACCCGTGTGAATCAGTTGGTTAAGTTTTTATTCTATTATAAGGGAAAGGAGGGCTTTCGATCAATCAGTTAAGCTCTTTCTGTATTAGTAAGGTTAAGCGATATCTCGATTAAAAATATCCATTCTTTCCTTTCTAACTGTACTACTTGTAATTGTAAGGGACTATTTAAAGCAAGAAAACGGTTGGCAGTTAACGGATATGGGCTTCGGTAAGCACTCCTGGTAGGCGTCAATCCAATCAGTGCGATAGGTGCTGAGGTTAAGCAAGAATAAGGGATGAGCCTTGAAAGCAGCTAAGGCTATAAATGGGTCTACGAATACAGTCTTTAAAGAAATCTCTTGCCCTTAAGCACATCTCCTGCCCTTAATGATAGTGCTTGTGTAATAGGCGCATATAGGGATTGAAGTTGCGGGGTGAGGGGGTTTGGTAGTTCAAAGGAGACTCCTACGAGCACTTAGGAGATCCAAGCAACTAAGAGCAGCACGAGTCTAAATCCCTAAATCGATCGCCTACCTATGACTTTCGTTCCAGGTAGGCGGCTGACTTAATGGTTGCGTATACTATAGCGATAGTTAGCTATTAAAGGCCTGAATTCTCCCCTTCCAGTCATCACATCAATACCTCTACTATCGGGGAACCGACCTGAAACTGAACTACTAAAAAGAAATCGGATTTCCTTTGCGTGCCATATGTATGTGCTTAGACTTCACTCCCCCTCAGACCCGGATCACTACGTAGGTATTGACCTCATAGAGAAAGCAATTGCTCATGCGCTGAGACTAGTCGATTTCTCAAATGCCTTATTCTGAGGAAGAAATGGAATGTTCCATATTATAGACCTTGATCCACTCCTTTTTGACCCAGTCCCGTCCTACTCAAAGAAGAATGCTGATTTGTTCACCTGCTTCCCCGCGTCCTTGTCCATAGCAATAGAAAGAAAGAGCAAGAGTCATTCCTAATAAATAAGACTTCGTGGGATATGACTCTTGCTCAGGACAGTTCTTTTAACCGAATAACTATAAAGAATAAGTAGGGTAAGCATTATAACGAACGAGGTGAAGAAGAAGAACGCTATACTTCCACAATTTAAATTGCATAAAATAAGAAGATATGTGAGATGTGAGAATGATAGGAGGATGAGGTAAGGCTCACATCTTAAGGGTTCTTCATCACTCGACCTATCGGTCGAGATAAGCTCTTTTGAAAGCTAATTTGTCTATTCCGCCCCAGCACGGTAACTTCTTTACTTTGGCAATAAAAGAAGTAAAATCAAAGTCTCTTGTTATATACGCAAATAGAGATTTCTGCCCCGTTGTTGACATATCTGCTTCCTCGGCTGAAGCGTATAAGTTGTGTTCCCAACCTTATAAAACCTCTACTTAAGACCGGCAATGCCGCTAATCCGAGTGGAGACTGAGAGCTTTATTCGTGAAGAGAAGGGGGCGGACAAAGCTTCAACAACAGCCAGTTCTCCCCGGTCCCCTTTGCACTAAATAATATACGAAAGATGTGACAAAGAAGGAAATCCCCACGCTCAAGCTCGAGCCCCTTTTAATACAAAGAACTCCTATTAAGTAAGGAGGGCTTTCGGGCTAAGGATCCACTTTTCATTAATGGAAAGTGGGTTCGACTTCTGATTTCGATCTCTTTATCCGTCCCTGGATCACGCACAGGCGCATGTAAACTAAAACTTAGGACCTAAGTACAGTTTCACCGCAGTTTGTTGAACGCGCACCATCCCTTACCCGTGAAAAGCGCTTTTTCTGCTATGAATGAAAGCCCTCTCTCTTAATCTTAATAAATTACGACTTGTGGCCAATGTGGCATTCGTAAGACCGCCCCTTTTCAATACTTCTGGTTGGATTCGCATCACATATAGAGAAGCCATAAAGAAACTATTTGACACAAGCCGTTCCTACGATTCCTGCTTTCTTCCTTACCTTAATTAAGAGGCAAGCGATTTAATACCTTATTTTATTAGTACTTAGTGATCCGGCTTTCATGCGTAAGTGAAGTCGACACTTGAATAAAAGAAAGATCAGTCTCACCTGATCCGCCATATCCCTACGGATAATCATAGCTTACAAGATCGATTTCTTTCTCTTACGTGCCAGTACAAGAGTAAGGATATACGAGAGGTTGCCCAGCTACAAAACATAGTGACGATCTTGCTCGCTTGCTTCTTTTCATTCTATTCTAGCTTGCCTTCTTACATCTTCCGCAGCAACCCCCTATAGTAAGTCGTTTCATAGTCTCCCAAAAGAAGTACTTTCGTGAACTGCACTTTGCCTATTTCATATCCTATATCCTAGGACTGGGCTAAAGGGCGAGTGAAGGTCTTCCCGAGAGAAGGAGGTGGTGTCTATGCAAGCACCTTTCCGAGTCTGTTCTGTAACTATAGTGGCCATGTTGAGTGAATCGTGGATCGAAAACCCTCTACAATAAGAGCAGATCCACACCATAAGGCTAAACGAAGCTAAGTCAGGGCGGAGAAAGTCCTACACGCGAGTAGGACTCGGCGGACATTCTTCATATACATATATAAAGAGAAGTTGTGTCTTTTGCTTCTTTTAGGCCTCTTTCTCTAATCTACTCTTTCTTAGCTTAGTCAAAGAATTTTCTTTCATAAGGCTTCTGAAGATCAGGTATTGAGAAAGAGTTTGTGTTAGAATGTCGAGATTAGGTTAGTGTGAAGTCTACCTCAAAGTTATGTCTTTCTTGTGGTTGCCAGGGTCTCCAAGCCAAGATGGCGTACTTTATTCTATGCAAGAAGACCTCAGATGCATCACATGTGGCGCGCTTGTTTTTTAGGGGGGTGATCCGATTCCATCTTTCATCTTCTTAGGTGCTGGTGGAAGAGAGTCAAACTTATTGTACTCTAGAATCAACCTATGGCTCTCATCTTCAAACACAGAGTCAACCGTAGCGGCCAGGCTGTGGATTTCTCTTTCTCTTTATCTTCATTAGAATTATATTTAGGATTGTGAGTTATGAATGCAGTTATATATCTATTACATATTTGATATAGATATTCATTTTTAATAAATTGTTTGAATTTATTTAAAACCTTTTCGCGAGAAGTAGAAGTCAGGGGGAAGATAATTTAAAAAATGAACACAAGAATTCCGTTAGTTCCTAAAAAAAGAGGAATAAGATAAGAAAGGCCATCATAAGAGCAAACAATGCAATGGCTTCCGTTAGAGCAAAGCCCAAAATAGCATAACCAAACAATTTAGTATCCAATTCCGGACTCCGTGCTACTGAATGGATCAACGAACTGAAGATCTTTCCAATTCCGACAGCAGCTCCAGCTAAAGCAATTGTAGCAGTTCCCGCACCGATGACTTTTAAACCCTCCATAACAGCATTCGAAGATAAGAAAAAAAGGTTAAGTCTTGACTTCGTCGTTGGATTGATCAGTCGATAACCTATGGGAATCATAAGCTCTCCTTTCAGGAGAGGCGGAGTTGGAGCGTTAGCTCTTTTCTTACTATAGCAGTGTTATTATAAATGACACTGTAAGAACTTCTTTAGCGTCCCTAACGGTCCTTCCGAATAAGCAAACTGTCTTTTTTGTACCGGATATATGGTAAAAAGTAATAAAAGACTTTTTCCGCCCCCAAAAAAGTGTTACTATAAGAGAGAGCTAAATAGAGGTAGACTGCACTTGCTTAAGCTTGAGTTTTGGCTATGAGGCATGAACGAGAACCCGCTATGGTTGTTAGGAAAGAGGTCTTTGAGAGGGATTTCCAAGTAGATAAGACAGTGTTGGCGTTGATTGAGAAGAAGTAAGAAGTGTGCCTGATCGCAGCTACTAAAAAAGTCATTGTCGGAGTTTCCTCAATCGGAGAAGCCTAAATCTGTGTCAGAGATTTCCTTTGTCTGGAATGAGCTTCTACATAGGTCCTTCCGTAAAGGGGCTTTTCCAATCTGTCTAGCTTCGGTGTGTTCTTTGCTCTTAGCAAGGGCATCCCCCTTCTGCTAAGAGATTTGCCCGAGTGCTTGTCCTTGGCTTAATAGCAAAATTACCCCCCAAATAGAATAGAGGGGGCTACCTGGCAAGTTCCGCATCTAGGATTCTGTAATCACACCCGGCCCCAGGCCATGAAGCTTCTTTGGACATTTAAGAATAAACAACAATGATAGCGAATACTAAACAGGAGTCTTAAACGTGAGTGCTCTTCAACCCAGGATAGGATCACGAATTCCGGGCAGCAATAAACTTACAGAGAACTAAGAACAATGACTACGCCCCCTACAAGGAAGTATGACCTATTCTATTAATTAAGATGGTTATCCCCCTGAGGGAAGAATTAGCAACCCCGGACACAGGCAATCTATGAGAAACTGCAACTAGAACATCAAAGACAACGAACGAAGAGCTTCTAACACAAGAAAAAGACCAACCCTAAGGCTTTTTTTTTTGCCCAGAAGCAGCTATAAAACAATTTCTTCAACAAGGAAGTCTTGCCTAGTAAGAAAAAACTCGGAGCTGCCTTAGTTCACTAAATCCCCGTCTCTCCATACCGCAACAACCGGAGCCGCGAGAGTCAGCAAGCTACCTAGATGTTCATGCACTGGCTTGACGAGGAAGAGCCGCACCTAGTGAATTGGTTGATCTGTTAGATCGTGGTAATCGCTGAATACCGAGTGAGAAGACAAACTCACTCAAGGAAGTAGGCCCGGAAGGCGGAACTACTTTAGATACTCCTAGCCCATATATAGTATAGATAAAGTACCGATATTCGGACAAACCATAGAGTGAGAAGAGAAAGATACTTCGGCAAAGAAAGACCCATTGTTTAGCTTCCTCCTTCTTCGGTTGCCAATGAACAGATCGAAGAACACATCTCCGGAGCAATGACCAGTCCAGTCCGGAGCACACACTCGGCGCAAATAACTTATCTTTCCTCAAGGCTTGCTAGTTTCCTGGCGATGAGGAAGTATCCTTCGGCATTGGTAACAAACAAAGGAAACAGGGTAACCAGAAATGCTGAAGAGATTAAAGCTGCAATGATGCCTTGGATTCCTTATGTGCTCCTAGGTGACATGCCACATGAGCTTTCTCATCTCGTTGTGGAGCTGTCAGTTGTACCGGGACTTTGTGAAGATGACAGAAGGCTTGTCTGTCTAGGAGCATATTAACACTCTTTTCTGTGTTCATTCAATGCTTTGCTTGTGTATTGGAAATGCGGTAAGGTCAGCCCCTGACTCTTAGATAGATATCAGCATAGCTTCGTAATTAAACTTCTCGCACATCTGCTCTGAAAGCGAGAGCTTGAGATGCATCCGTTCTGAAAGTGATCTTTCCGAATCAAGATATAGAATATGGGCAACCCTCCTCCCGGAGACAAAAGATTTGATTCATGTCTCTGCAGCTGTATCTAGTGTGTCACGCTGGGAATTGATAAACGACTTTCTATCTCCGTTGAAGTGAAAGCTTACTTGATCGATGTATGGGATATACCTGAGGGGGCAGTGCCACAAGGCTGCTATGCACCTGCTACGCTTGTCCTAATCAAGCCAAGACTTTATGCTCTGCTCCGCGCGCTATACTTTTTTTTGCTTTTTACCCGATCCCGGCATAGCGCTTTGCTTTCGGTTCTTCGGAGGAAACCTTACCAGACCACCACCCGACTTCGTTGCTTGTGTGCTTGGACATACATAGCCGAACAGGGCCTAATCACTTCTTTCTGCCTTTGATCCCCTTTGCCCTTTTTTGTTTTTGGAGTCCCGGCGCAGCCCCGTTTGAAAGCGAAAGTCAGCCAGTTCCAGTAGGAGTTGAATTGGATGGGCTTGCAACCTTCAGGCCTTCCCCCTGGCTCCCGCTTGTGCTGCTAAGAACTAGAACTCAGAAGTAAGAGCACACTGACTTGTTATTACTTGTGAGCTTCAGGTCCCATCTGTCCAGAACTCGAACTGCCAACTACAGTTACAGCTTAGTTTTCCTTCCCTAGTAGTCAGTGAAAGAAGGATTAGAAGCTTGAGCCAAGCCAAGGGGTTTACTTACTTGCTTGTAAAAACAGAGAGCGATGCCCAGAAAGCAGCTAAGCAACAACTGGGAGAAGACTCACACGATATCCAATACTCAAGGATGGAAATAGCGAAATCAGCAAGAGAAAGCCGCAGCCGTAGTAGATCTACGATCAGAGCAGAAAACAAGTCAAAGTAACGGTGGCTATAAAGGACATCTAACGGCCGCTAGACCAGAGCTCTTAAGGTCAACCCTTACACAACAGCCGATACGATGAGTTAAGCTAAAACATAGGACAAGCCGAGCTAATCGATGGCTCCTAGCCCCTATAGTGAGACTTCCTATTTTGCCATTTCACTACTTTTCCAGTCAAGCCCTGTTCTGCGCTACAATCCACACATACCATACACGGAAACCAGAGTTTCGTTTCGCCCCCGCCTCATTACCAGATTTTCTCTCATTGCTCCCGTTGCTGACACCAGGACATCTCCATCAAAGAAAACTATCCCCCTCTCAAGCATATCACATGCCCGGTCCGTTCGCTTACACTCACTGCTCCGCTCATCCATTCAATCCTTTCTTTTTGACATCGCATTCCCTTATTCCCGCGAGTAAACTACCCCGCTCCTTGCTTGAATAAATGCAACAACTATTCCATTCCGTTCTATTGCCCACGCTTACTTACGCGTAGCTACTGTGACTCGGGAATCAAGGCAGGCAGCTAAGGGACTACTTTACCATAGAAAAAAACTAGGAGCTAAAACTCAAGGAGAGATTCTATTGAAACAGAAAAGGAATTCCCGGAAATCCTTCTTGACGACGCATCCAGCAGGAATCGAACCTACTTGCCCCTTGTATAGGTTGGGCGCTTTCACCATTCAGCCATGGACGCAAAGAGACTCAGCGAGTGAACTGAACTAGGCTTGGGTATTCGCTTCTCTATTTCTTCCGTTAAAGGAGATTTGAGAAAAGATGGAATAGGAAGACGTGTTTCCAGAACGAACAAGATACGGGTTGAGAAGGGGGAGTTAGCAAAGTTAGACAAGATTGGAATGGGCATAGGAACATGTATTGATGTACCAGATCGGCTAATGCTCCCAGGTTGATGCGATGTATTCCACCAGTTGACTGAAGACTTAATTATTGGTATATCGATCGGTCCAGCACGGATTGAAATAGGAGCCGGTTCGACAGGAAGCTTTTGAAAACGCAGTGCACCCAAGTAAATAAGGAAAAAGATGAATACAGAGGTTAAACGAGCATCCCACACCCAAAAGGTGCCCCACATAGGTCTTCCCCGAAACCCCCCAGTAACTAAGGTAAACAACGTAGAAAAAGCACCCATTTCTATACCGGTTACGGAAGAGCGAAGAAAAAGGGGATGTTTTGTTAATAGGAACAAGAAAGACATGGAAATATATTCAATACGCAATCAAAGGATTTCTCCGAATTCCCCTTGCTTTGTTTTCGCTCCGCTCGTGCGTGGCACTCCTTGCTCGCGGAGCGGCATACCGAAAAAAGAAAATAAACACGTGCAACCATCCAACCAGAGAGCCTTATAACCATGACAGCAGGAGTCTGGTTGATTCTATGTAGAGCTCACTGGAAGGATTATGTCATTCTAAAATAAGATTGAGCGCGGGGTCAGCACCCAGGCCCGCGGGAGTTGCCGTATTGAAGCTCTCCAGGTGGCGAGCTACGTCCAAGCTGGTGTGTGATGGCGGAACGGCTAAGTTATGTAACTGAAAGTAATGATCGATCAAGCGAGAAGCCTTGTAAGCAAGAGCTCATGGCTATCGCCTGGATCCGGTTTGAGAGCCTCGAATCCTTCGAAATATTGAATACGGGCCGTATCCACAGGCTCAATTTGCCTGTTCGTCGGCCTACGGCGCGAAAAATGCTTTCATTTCACAGTTACGATCATTGCTCTGCCCACTTTTTATCACTCTTTTATGGTGAGTGGGACTGAAGTCTTGTTTTACGCCATAGACTTATTTG